GTGTATATATATATATATTTCATATACATACAATATATACAATATACGCGGATTCATATACACCGATTTTACCTAATATATACAAGATCTAAATACAAGATAAGGTCGAAGACAAAACAACCCCATATTTCTATTGTTTATTTTATTGTTGGATACATAATTAATCCTATGGTTACTTGGGATTATTGGTGGATCATTTTCTATTCTATTCTATAACTAACTTCAGACCATAGATCAAGCCAGGGAAGGGCGCCTTCTAACCGTTCTGTATATTGTCTTTTTCGTTCATGTTGCAATACAAACGTATTATTTAATTATACGATACGAGATTCTATTAGAATGAAGAATTCATTTATATATAAATTTATAAGAAGAAAAGAAAGAACTATTTATCTTATCTTTTCCTTGAGAATTTGTACATGACATGAAATAAACCTGTCTTTATAGTGATAATTGAGAAAAAGATTCTATCATATCTATCTTCTATCATAATATATATATATCGGTATATCGAAGTGATACCCCCGGCTTCCCCAAAAAAGAGAATGATTTCTTTCAATACTCACTAGTTGTTAGTTAACAATCCTAGTGATTGGATTCATATGCTTAATTCTGATAGGAAATCAAATAGTAAAATGATTATTCATCGAATGACTATTCATCTATTGTATTTTCATCAAATAGGGGATGGTAAGACTCTATGGAAAAATGGTGGTTCAATTCGATGTTGTTTAACGAAAAGTTAGAACATAGGTGTGGGTTAAGTAAATCAATGGATAGTTCTGATACTATTGGAAATACCAGTGGAAGTGAAGAACCCATTATAAATAATACGGGGAAAAAAACTCCTAATTGGAGTAATAGTGACAGTTATACTTTCAGTAATGTTGATTATTTATTTGATATCGGGAATATTTGGAGTTTGATCTCCGATGACACTTTTTTAGTTAGGGATAGTAATGGTGACAGTTATTCTGTATATTTTGATATTGAAAATCAGATTTTTGAGATTGACAATGATAGTTCTTTTTTAAGTGAACTAGAAAGTTTTTTTCCCAGTTATTTGAATAGCGGGTCTAAAAGTAAGAATCACTACGATTATCATTACATGTATGATATTCAATCTAGTTCGAATAATTACATTAATAGTTGCATTGATACTTATCTTCGTTTTGAAGTCAGCAGTTCTATTTCAGGCAGTACCAACAATTACAGTAACAGTTATATTTATAGTTGTATTTGTACTGAACGTGTAAGTCGTAGTAAAAGCGGGAATTCTAGTATAAAAACTCGTATTAATGGCGACGATTTCAATATAAGAGGAAAGTCTAATGATTTCGATATAAATAAAAAATACAGACATTTATGGGTTCAATGTGAAAACTGTTTTGGATTACATTTTCAACAATTTTTGAAGTTAAAAATGCATATTTGTGAACAGTGTGGATATCATTTGAAAATGAGTAGTTCAGATAGAATCGAACTTTCGATTGATCCGGGCACTTGGGATCCTATGGATGAAGGTATGGTTCCTATAGACTCTATTGAATTTCATTCAGAGGAAGAACCTTATAAAGATCGTATTGATTCTTATCAAAGAAAGACAGGTTTAACTGAAGCTGTTCAAACAGGCATAGGTCAGCTAAACGGTATTCCTATAGCAATTGGGGTTATGGATTTTGAGTTCATGGGGGGTAGTATGGGATCCGTAGTCGGCGAGAAAATCACCCGTTTGATCGAGTATGCTACTAATCGATCTTTACCTGTCATTATTGTGTGTGCTTCTGGGGGAGCACGCATGCAAGAAGGAAGTTTAAGCTTGATGCAAATGGCTAAAATCTCTTCCGCTTTATATAATTATCAATCAAATAAAAAATCCTTATATGTCCCAATCCTTACATCTCCTACAACCGGTGGAGTAACAGCCAGTTTTGGTATGTTGGGGGATATCATTATTGCTGAACCAAATGCCTGCATTGCATTTGCGGGTAAAAGAGTAATTGAACAAACATTGAAAAAAAAAGTACCCGACGGTTCACAAGCGGCTGAGTATTCATTCCATAAGGGCTTATTCGACCCAATCGTACCACGTAATCCTTTAAAGGGTGTTCTGAGTGAGTTATTTCAGCTCCACGGTTTCTTTCCTCTGAATCAAAATTCAAGAAATTAAAGTATAGCACTCGATTCAATTATTTGTAGCGAACGAGTATTTCTATTTAGTTCATCGTAATCAAAAAAATTTAAGTTATACTTGTTCGGATAATTATTTTTTATTTTATCTTTTCCTTCAGATCTATTTTTTATCTTACCCCTATTCATGATTAGTAATCAGAAACCCTTTATCAATCAATAGGATAAAAAAAAAAAAAAGAAAAGAGTGAGTTTCTCCTTCCGAAGAATTGGGTAAAGGAAAGACAGAAAGAAAATAAAAATAATTTTATCTGGCCTTCTTACGTATTATTAATTATTAATTTAATTTTAATATAATTTAATTTTAATATAGATAATATAGACAATAATATCAATAATATATATATATCTTAATTTATAATTTTTTATAATTTAAAATTAATTTAATTTATATTATTTATATTATTTTATATTATATAATTTATTTCTTGTACTTATCTTATACTTAATATAATAACTTAATATAATATATATAATATATAATTTCTTATTTCTTATACTTATATAATTATAATATAATTATTATAATTATATGAGTATAATTAATTTAGAAGACATATATGGTATGGAAGACATATAGAAAGAAGTGATTTCTATATCTATCAAGAACCCCCGCTTTTTATTTTTTCTCATAGAATCGAGTCGCCGTTTTTTTGTTGGATCGGATTATAGTGAAAGTCGTGAACTCATAATAAATAATAAACTTTTTAATCAAAAATCCCTTATTAGAAAAATAGAAAGAAGAAAGGATGGGGGAAGAAGAATAATAAAATTTCTTATCTTAAAGTGAATTATCATACATATTTATGTGGAAAGATGAATAGGTACACTTAATTCAATTCTACATTCCTTGCACTTATTAACGACTTAATATTATTTATAATAATAATAGATATACTTAATTTATCATAAGATATTTTTATAATAGGTACAAATATTAAATTGGGACATCCATTCTATGACAGATTTCAACTTACCCTCCATTTTTGTGCCTTTAGTGGGCCTAGTATTTCCGGCAATGGCAATGGCTTCTTTATTTCTTCATGTCCAAAAAAATAAGATTGTCTAAATTCGATGGGACCAAATCTCATCAATTTATTTCAACACTAGATCATAATACAGATATTTAGTTAGTGTAATATGATACGATATGGGGCTCTTTCAGAACACAAAAGACGGATATGCATATGGATACATAATATCCACATAAATGCATGCATATTATATGCAAGTACAACTGGTTAAAAATATATCGGCGAATACTTTATTTTATTAAATTTTATTAAATAGAAAGTCAATGTATCTAACCAATTACTCCTAATAGTTCCCGTCAAAATAGTGCTAGTTGATGAGAGTTACTTCGGGGTCAAGAAAAGTAAAGTCAAATTCATTTGGGTTATTCTCTCAATTCCAATCGAATACAACAGGATCTAGTATAGTATAAGTATAGTATGAACTGGCGATCAGAACATATATGGATAGAACTTATAACGGGGTCTCGAAAAACAAGTAATTTTTGTTGGGCCTGTATCCTTTTTTTGGGTTCATTAGGGTTCTTAGTAGTTGGAACTTCCAGTTATCTTGGTAGGAATCTTATATCCGTATTTCCATCTCAGCAAATCATTTTTTTTCCACAAGGGATCGTGATGTCTTTCTATGGGATCGCGGGTCTATTCATTAGTTCCTATTTGTGGTGTACAATTGCGTGGAATGTAGGTAGTGGTTATGACCAATTTGATAGAAAAAAGGGAATAGTTTGTATTTTTCGTTGGGGATTTCCTGGAATAAATCGTCGTATTTTCCTCCGTTTCCTTATGAGAGATATCCAATCCATCAGAATAGAGATTAAAGAGGGTCTTTATCCTCGTCGTGTCCTTTATATGGAAATCAGGGGCCAAGGAGCTCTTCCCTTGACTGGCACTGATGAGAATCTTACTCCACGAGAAATTGAACAAAAAGCTGCCGAATTAGCCTATTTCTTGCGGGTACCAATTGAAGTATTTTGAAATGAACTGAAGAATTAATGTTTTCTCAGATTAATGTTTCCTCAGTATGAGGGAAGTAACTTGATAATTCCATTTTTAATACAATTGAAGTTTATTCAGAAAGTTCATTCGAGCAAAACAAAACATATTAGGATTTTATTTCCCACACTTCCATTGGCGTGGCGGGACAATTCACATAGAAGAAAACAAAAGCGGGAGCGCGTATACGGAACAACTAAACGATAATAAAAAGTAACTTTTTGTATACCAAAAACAATTTTTTGTATGTGTATCGGGCCCAATTTATACTAGTAAAAAGTCTAATAAGTATGCATTCATCAAACATATCCGAACAGTTATTTCGTAATCGTAATACAGAATTCATCTTTTTATAACCAAGATGAATTGATATGTTACGTTATTCCTAAACTGTGTTTAGGCGGTGGAACATTTCGAAATAATTAATTGATCCTGGAGGCTTTTTTCGTCTCGAAATTCGAATAATATTCCTTACTTCAAGCAGGTTTTCGAGTAGTCATCGACAGACAGGAACAAATGAAGATAAAATTAATTGAAATTTACCCAATTGAGATATCTCTGAGAATTATAAAGGACCCTTATTCTATTTCTATATTTTTTATAGATCTAAGGACTCAATTTGTAAACAAAACTGGGAATAGATCCATAGGTTTGATACCTTGTTATAGTTATAGAATTCGTGTTCAGAGAAATAGAAATATCAGTATAGAATCGACGAATGGAGCAGATTCATTAACAATTCACTAAAAAAAAAATGAAAAAAAGGAAAGCGTTGACTTCCCTCCCATATCTTGTATTTATAGTATTTTTGCCTTGGTGGGTCTCTCTCTCATTTAATAAAAGTTTGGAACCTTGGGTTATTAATTGGTGGAATACCCGGCAATCCGAAACTTTCTTGAATGATATTCAAGAGAAAAACGTTCTAGAAAGATTCATAGAATTAGAAGAACTATTCCTGTTGGACGAAATGATAAAGGAATACCCGGAAACACATATACAAAAACCTCGTATAGGAATACACAAGGAAACGATACAATTAGTCAAAACACAGAAAGAGTATTATTTCCATATCATTTTTCATTTCTCGACAAATATAATATGTTTCGCTATTCTAAGTGGTTATTTTATTCTGGGTAATGAAGAACTTGTCATTCTTAATTCTTGGGTTCAAGAATTACTCTATAACTTGAGTGACACAATAAAAGCTTTTTCGATTCTTTTAGTTACTGATTTATGGATCGGATTTCATTCGACCCATGGTTGGGAACTTATGATTGGTTCGGTCTACAATGATTTTGGGTTGGCTCATAATGATCAAATTATATCCGGTCTTGTTTCCACTTTTCCAGTTATTCTAGATACAATTGTGAAATATTGGATCTTCCATTATTTAAATCGTGTATCTCCTTCACTTGTAGTCATTTATCATTCAATGAACGAATGAAGAACTCATTTGATCCCCTGATAGCAATCAAATAAGAATGTTTCTTCGCGTATAAAGAATAAACAAAGTATTTTCAATCTTACTTATTCTTTAGACTTCTACCTGTTCAGGATATTCGTCCTATATTTCAGTACAATGGCAGACTCGTGGATAGGGAACTATACTAGCTAGCTACCTTTCTAATTTATTGTAGAAATTCCGGGATCAATGATTGGACCATGCAAAATAGAAATATTTTTTCTTGGGTAAAGGAACAGATGACTCGATCCATTTCTGTATCGATCATGATATATGTAATAACTCGGGCATCTATTTCAAATGCATATCCCATTTTTGCGCAGCAGGGTTATGAAAATCCGCGGGAAGCAACTGGCCGAATTGTATGTGCCAATTGCCATTTAGCTAATAAGCCCGTGGATATTGAAGTTCCGCAAGCTGTGCTTCCTGATACTGTCTTTGAAGCAGTTGTGCGAATCCCTTATGATACGCAACTGAAACAAGTTCTTGCTAATGGTAAAAAGGGGGCTTTGAATGTAGGGGCTGTTCTTCTTTTACCCGAGGGATTCGAATTAGCCCCCCCGGATCGCATTTCTCCTGAGGTGAAAGAAAAGATGGGAAATCTATCCTTTCAGAGTTATCGTCCAAATAAAAGAAATATTCTTGTGATAGGTCCTGTTCCCGGTCAGAAATATAGTGAAATTGTCTTTCCTATTCTTTCCCCCGATCCTGCTACGAGGAAAGACGTTCACTTCTTAAAATATCCAATATATGTGGGTGGGAATAGAGGAAGGGGTCAGATTTACCCTGATGGGAGCAAGAGTAACAATACAGTCTATAATGCTACATCGGCAGGAATAGTAAGCAAAATAGTACGTAAAGAAAAGGGGGGTTATGAAATAACCATAGTTGATGCACCGGATGGACATAAAGTGGTTGATATTATACCTCCAGGACCAGAACTTCTTGTTTCAGAGGGTGAATCTATCAAGCTTGATCAACCATTAACAAGCAATCCTAATGTGGGGGGGTTTGGTCAGGGAGATGCAGAAATAGTGCTTCAAGATCCATTACGCGTCCAAGGCCTTTTGTTCTTCTTGGCATCTGTTATTTTGGCACAAATTTTTTTGGTTCTTAAAAAGAAACAGTTTGAAAAGGTTCAATTGTACGAAATGAATTTCTAAATCTAGAGATCCTTTAACATTGAGTTGGTAAAGTAAAAAGCGCAAATTTTTGTCGATCGATACAATTATGTATGGTCAAAAATTCTGTAAACCCCTTGTTGCTTTGTTTATATTGTTTTCGTCGTATGTCTGGAATTCATTACTTGTATCCTATTCTTAGTAATAGACAATAGGCATACAAAGGAAAATAATCTAAGGAAAGGGCAGGATAAAGGAAAGGAACAAATATTTCTAGGAGGGATTACATTACGAGTCTTCCTAATTTTCTATTCGACACAAGAAAGGGCAGCAAATCAATCCTTTCTTGTGTCGTCTTATTCTTATATTGAAATTATTGAAATAATAATAATTTTTTCTCCTTTTCGTCTGTTCGTCAAAGATTATTATGCCTTCTTTTTCGTGTCTATCGACATCCCCCTGTTTAGATTCCTAATTTAGATTTATAAAAAGTAGTAAGTAGTGGACAAATAAAAAGAGATTAAGGGGGAAGTAATTCATTGAGCAAATAGAACTTCGTCAATTATTCAATGAACTTTTTTTTTACTTACTTAATAAAAAAAAAAAAATAAATAAAAAATATTCAAACAAAAAAAGACTTTTACCCTTCTGATTGAAAAACAGATTATATTTTTACGTATATCCAAATTATTATTTATATTAT